GTTATTCTATGTATCAATCCTTTCATCTCCTACTACGGGTGGAGTGACAGCTAGTTTTGGTATGTTGGGAGATATCATTATTGCCGAACCAAAAGCCTACGTTGCATTTGCGGGTAAAAGAGTAATTGAACAAACATTGAATAAGACAGTACCCGGGGTTGCACAAGCGGCTGAATATTTATTCCATAAGGGCTTATTCGATCCAATCGTACCACGTAATCCTTTAAAAGGCGTTCTGCGTGAGTTATTTCAGCTCCATGCTTTCTTTCCTTTGAATCGAAAAATGAAATCAAAAATGAAATCAAGGAGAGCCCTATATCCTTAATTTGATTCTTAATTTCATATTTAATAAATCATTTCATTTCATTTAAAAAATTAAAAATTGGATTATTTGTTTTGTGGTAACCAAGTAGTTATTTAGTTTGTAGGAAGCAAAGTCAAAATCCCAAGAATGGATTTTTCTTTGGTAACATAGGATTAAATTGGAAAAAGAATCATGAGCCCTGATTCCTAATCAGGAAATCTCTATCAAACAAAATAAAAAGAGCGAATTCTATCTCTTTCTTCCGTGAAATTGGGCAAGGGGGTCCTACATCTTTCTATATCCCTCAAGAATGCCCAGTTTGACTAAGAATCCCTTTTGTCGGATCGTATTATAACGAATTTTTCGCGAAGGGAAAAACTAAAAAAAAAAATGAAAAATAAAAAAAAAAAAGAACATAATAAAAAAACGTGAATTATCATACATATATTGCATGTAGAAAGATGAATAAGCCTATTTATTTACTTCTTTTTTTTTATTTACATATTTACACTTTTGATTTACATTAATTATATTATATATACGTACTTAGTATATTCTAGTCTATTATATACTTTATAGACTTATAATATTTTCTTTTTCTTTCTTTAATATATATTAAATATATTAAAGAAAATATTAGTATATAGACTCTTATATTATAGATTCCTTATTATATCTTAGTATATATACATAATATACTCTTACATTATATAATATACCCTTTAGTAGTGTATATACTCACTTAGGTATACTTAGTATAATAGTATAATTATATATGAATTATAAGATATCTTTATAACAGGTTAAAAGATTAATATAACAATAAATAACAGGTACAAATATTAAATCGAGGTACCCATTCTATGACAACTCTCAACAACCTACCCTCTATTTTTGTGCCTTTAGTGGGCTTAGTTTTTCCGGCAATTGCAATGGTTTCTTTATCTCTTCATGTTCAAAAAAACAAAATTTTTTAAATAAGATGGGCAAAATCTTATCTATTTTTTTTTTTCAAGACTTACGTGGATCATAGCACGGATATCTATTTAGTAGAATATGGTATAACGTGTGGCTTCTTCCGAGCATAAGCTCGTATGCATGTGTAAACATGATATATGAGTAACTGAATTAGAGCTATTTTCAAATGGATTGGTATCGGGATGAATTTCTTAAATGTAAAGTCAATATATGTATGTGGATATCTATAAGAAATCATATGAAAGGGATGTTCTTATTTTAGTTTAGATCTAGGCAATTCGATGAATTACTCTACTCCTAAAGGTTCACATCATAACAGTGCTGGTTGATGAGGGTTACTTCGGAAACAAAAAAAATGAAAGTCAATTTTTTTTGGTTATTCCCAAATTCCAATAAAATGCAACTAGATCTAGTATAGTATGAGTTGGCGATCAGACCGTATATGGATAGAACTTATAGCGGGGTCTCGAAAAACGAGTAATTTCTGCTGGGCCTTTATCCTTTTTTTAGGTTCATTAGGATTTTTATTGGTTGGAACTTCCAGTTATTTTGGTAGGACTTTTATATCTTTAGTTCCCTCTCAGCAAATCATTTTTTTTCCACAAGGGATCGTGATGTCTTTCTACGGAATCGCAGGTCTTTTTATTAGTTCCTATTTGTGGTGCACAATTTCGTGGAATGTAGGTAGTGGTTATGATCGATTCGACATAAAAGAAGGAATAGTGTGTATTTTTCGTTGGGGATTTCCTGGAAAAAATCGTCGCATCTTCCTCCGATTCCTTATGAAAGACATTCAGTCCATCAGAATAGAAGTTAAAGAGGGTATTTATGCTCGTCGTGCCCTTTATATGGAAATCAGAGGCCAGGGGTCCATTCCCTTGACTCGTACTGATGAGAATTTGACTCTACGAGAAATTGAGCAAAAAGCTGCCGAATTGGCCTATTTCTTGCGTGTACCAATTGAAGTATTTTGAAACAAGAACTGAAGAATGACTGCTTTCTTATTCTTAAACTGAAGAATGCCCGCTTTTTTAGCTAGAGGGAAAAAACGAAAACTCAAGAATTCTCTTTTTTCGATAGCATAACTTAACTGAAGTTTCTTCAGAACGCTCATTCGAGATAAACGCAAACGAACACGGAACAATCATAAAACGAAATTTTTTTTTTTTTTTTTCGAATTTGAAGTGGACTCTTTCTTATTGTATTTCGGTATTGTTTTTCTGTATTCTTTCTAAATTCATAACCACTTTACTGAATCACAAATAAAAAATAGGGAATAGATTCATGGGCTCTATAACTTTTAATGTAATAGATTTTAATGTAATAGAACCGATGTTTGATAGAAATAGAAACTAGAAAGAAATAGAAAATAGAAATAGTAGTATATAGTAGTATCGAGTCGACAAATGAGGTGAGTTCATTTAAAAATTCCCAGACGAAAAAATGGCAAAAAAGAAAGCATCCATTTCCCTTATATACCTTTCATTTATAGTATTTTTGCCTTGGTGGATCTCTCTCTCATTTAATAAAAGTCTGGAATCTTGGGTTACTAATTGGTGGCATACTAGACACTCCGAAATTTTTTTGAATGATATTCAAGAAAAAAGTATTCTAAAAAAATTCATAGAATTAGAAGAACTCTCGCTCTTGGACGAAATGATAAAGGAATACCCGGAAACACATTTACCAAAGCCTCACCGCGGAATCTACAAAGAAACGATCCAATTGATCAAGATGCACAATGAGAATCGTATGAATACGGTTTTTCATTTCTCGACAAATATAATATCTTTCGTTATTCTAAGTGGTTATTCTATTCTAGGTAATGAAGAACTTGTTATTCTTAACTCTTGGGTTCAAGAATTCCTATATAACTTAAGCGACACAATAAAAGCTTTTTCTATTCTTTTATTAACTGATTTATGTATAGGATTCCATTCGCCACGCGGTTGGGAACTAATGATTGGCTCTGTCTACAAAGATTTTGGATTTGCTCATAATGATCAAATTATATCAGGTCTTGTTTCTACGTTTCCAGTCATTTTAGATACAATTTTAAAATATTGGATCTTTCGCTATTTAAATCGTGTATCTCCGTCACTTGTAGTGATTTATCATTCAATGAATGACTGAAAAATGATAGACCGATTCAATTATAATGTTTGTTACTTTGTACATAAGCAACTTATTCAAAACTGTACTTATTCTTTCTACCCATATGGGGGCTTCCTTCAATGTTCCAGTAAAATTATTTCAGTAAATAGCAGAATCATAGATAGGGAACTATACTAGGGACTTATCTAATTTTATTGTAGAAATTTTCGGGATCAATGATTGGACCATGCAAACTAGAAATAACTTTTCTTGGATAAAGGAAGAGATTACTCGATCTATTTCCGTCTCGCTCATGATATATATAATAACCCGGGCACCCATTTCAAATGCATATCCCATTTTTGCGCAGCAGGGTTATGAAAATCCACGAGAAGCGACCGGCCGTATTGTATGTGCCAATTGCCATTTAGCCAATAAGCCCGTGGATATCGAGGTTCCACAAGCGGTACTTCCTGATACTGTATTTGAAGCAGTTGTTCGAATTCCTTATGATCTGCAACTGAAACAAGTTCTTGCTAATGGTAAAAAAGGAGCTTTGAACGTAGGGGCTGTTCTTATTTTACCCGAGGGGTTTGAATTAGCCCCTCCCGATCGTATTTCGCCCGAGATTAAAGAAAAGATAGGCAATCTATCTTTTCAGAGCTATCGTCCCACTAAAAAAAATATTCTTGTGATAGGTCCTGTTCCTGGTCAGAAATATAGTGAAATCACCTTTCCTATTCTTTCTCCGGACCCCGCTACTAAGAAAGATGTGCACTTCTTAAAATATCCCATATATGTAGGCGGCAACAGGGGACGGGGTCAGATTTATCCCGACGGAAGCAAGAGTAACAATAATGTTTATAATGCTACAGCGTCGGGTATAGTAAGCAAAATCATACGAAAAGAAAAAGGGGGATACGAAATTACCATAGTGGATGCATCGGATGGACGTCAAGCGGTTGATATTATCCCTCCAGGACCAGAACTTCTTGTTTCAGAGGGAGAATCTATCAAACTTGATCAACCAGTAACGAGCAATCCTAATGTGGGTGGATTTGGTCAGGGGGATGCGGAAATAGTACTTCAAGATCCATTACGTGTCCAAGGACTTTTGCTCTTCTTGGCATCTGTTATTTTGGCACAAATATTTTTGGTTCTTAAAAAGAAACAGTTTGAGAAGGTTCAATTGTCCGAAATGAATTTCTAGATACGCAGATTTATCAACACCAAGCTCTAAAAAGAAGCCAATTTTTGTTGGCTATTATTATTATGTTATGTAATTATGGATGATCAAAAAAATTCTGAAAAGCCTCTTTTTTTTTTTTTCTACCCGAGTTCGGGAATTGAATTACTTGTACCGCACTCCTAGTATGTATACTGTGAAGAAGACTATTTGAGTTTACTCCCCTCTTCTTTATTTCTTTGTTTTTTCAATCCAAATGGAAGCGGTATGATTATGTCAATATTGTCAGATTTCAATGTCATAGAATGAATCAATATTTTTCTATTCGATTGGATACTAACAATTAAGAGATAAATAAGCGTAGAATAGAAACCAAAGTATAAAAGAAATGAGAGGACCAAAAGATTCCAGGAGGGATTATTCGTCTTCCTAGTCTTT